AACGTTCCTTCCCTTAATTGACTCAAATCTTTTCTTTATTAATTATTAGTAAACCAAAAGATTGGGTCGAATAGAAAGATCTTGTATATCTAGATACTAGATATACAAGATCTTTAATAGAAAATCTAAGACTAAAGACCAACTAAAATCCTTCTATTGTTGTGTTGTATCGACAATTAAATGGATCAGCATTGGATTCTTTTTTTATATCTTCTAATTGTGGACCTTGGATCAAACCAAGTAGCACAACCTTTTTACCCACCCTGTATATTGTCCCTTTCATTCCGTGTTGCCCTATTATTAGATAGACGAGATTTTACGAAAAAACGCTTCACTTCATATCATAAGAGAGAACAAACTTTTATTTTTTACTGCGAATGCGAATTTAACACGGCATGGACCCCCACCTCATATATTCTATTTATATAACCTAAACCTAAAGGGGTTCTATCATACGAAGTGATCTCCCGGATCCTCCAAAAGAAACCCATTTCTTTCAATACTCACTCCTTATTAGTTAATAAATTAGTATTAGTTAATAATCCTAGTGATCGACTAGGAAATGCAATATTCAAATGCTTTTTCATCGAATGACTATTCATCTATTGTATTTTTGTATAAAAAGGGGGCAAGAAAGCTCTATGGAAAAACGGTGGTTCAATTCGATGTTATCTAACGAGGAATTCAAATACACGTGTAGACTAAGTAAATCAATGGACAATCTTGGGCCTATTGAAAATAACGGTGGAAGCGAGAAACAGGTTCTAACTGATATAGATAAAAAAATTCCTCTTTGGAGTGAGAGGTCTAGGTACAGTAATGATGATGCTTTTTTTGGCGACAGGGATATTATGAATTTAATTTCTGATGACACTTTTTTAGTTAGGGATACTAGTGGAGATCATTATTCTATATATTTTGATATTGAAAATTCAAGTTTTGAAATTGACAACGATCATTCTTTACGGAGTAACGTAGAAAATTTGGTTTATAGTTATAGGAATTCTAGTTATTTGAATAATGCATCCAAGAGTGATGATCCTGACTATGACCAGCCCCTGTCCAATACTAAATATACTTGGAATAATCACATTAATAGTTGTATTGACAATTATCTTCATTCTCAAATCCATATCCATATTGATAGTTACATTTATCGTTACATTTGTGGTGACAGTAGAAATTATAGTGAAAGCGAGAATGCCAGCATAGGAACTAGCACGAATGATAGTGATTTAACTAAAAGTTCTAATGATCTCGATGTAACTCAAAAATACAGACATTTGTGGGTTCAATGCGAAAACTGTTATGGATTAAATTATAAGAAATTTTTTAAGTCAAAAATGAATATTTGTGAACAATGCGGATATCATTTGAAAATGAGTAGTTACGATCGAATCGAACTTTTGATTGATAGAGGCACGTGGGATCCGCTAGATGAAGACATGGTCTCTCTGGATCCCATTGAATTTCATTCGGAGGAGGAACCCTATAAAGATCGTATTGCGTCTTATCAAACAACGACGGGATTAACTGAAGCTGTTCAAACAGGCACAGGTCAATTAAACGGTATTCCGATAGCAATCGGGGTTATGGATTTTCAGTTTATGGGAGGTAGTATGGGATCCGCAGTCGGCGAGAAAATCACCCGTTTGATCGAGTATGCTACCAAGAGCTTTCTCCCTCTTATTCTAGTGTGTGCTTCGGGAGGAGCACGGATGCAAGAAGGTAGTTTGAGCTTGATGCAAATGGCTAAAATATCCTCTGCTTTATATGATTATCAATTAAATAAAAAGTTATTCTATGTATCAATACTTACATCTCCGACTACTGGCGGGGTGACAGCGAGCTTTGGTATGTTGGGGGATATCATTATTGCGGAACCCAATGCCTATATTGCATTTGCGGGTAAACGAGTAATTGAACAAACATTGAATAAGACAGTACCGGAAGGTTCACAAGCAGCTGAATATTTATTCCAAAAGGGTTTATTCGACCCAATCGTACCACGTAATCCTTTAAAAGGTGTTCTGAGTGAGTTATTTCAACTCCACGCTTTCTTTCCCTTGCAAAAAAGAAACAAGTAGAATGTTAGGTTCAATTAGTTTATTGGAATTAAGATGAAAATATGAAAAGTGAAGTTTTCTTTGGTGACATAAGATCCAATTGTAGAGTGAATCAAGAGAGAATTAAAATAAAAGTTTCGTAATGTTTTGTGATATCCTTTTTTAGTCATCTTAATGATTAGTAATCAGAAAGCCTGCCTCTATCAACAAATAAGAGTGCTACTTTTGCCTTTCGCGAATTTCGGGGAAGGCAAAAATTTGCATCCTCTCCTTATACTTATCTATATAGTGTATATATATAGAAGTCTTACATCCTTCTATAATTTACTGAGAATCGTCATTCTTACTAATAATCCCCGTTGGATCATTCAGATAGTTCATGTAGAAAGCTAAAAAAAGGAAGCCCATTTAGTTAGTTCTCTCCTCTTTGCACTTATTCTATACTATAACTCAATTATTATATATACTCAATTATTATATATATATTCACTTATATTCGAGTCTAATTTATTAGAAATAGAATTATTCTAAAATACCTTATATAACAATTATAACAATATATAACAGGTACAAATATTAAATCGAGGTATCCATTCTATGACAACTCTCAACTTACCCTCTATTTTGGTGCCCTTAGTGGGCCTAGTTTTTCCGGCAATGGCAATGGCTTCTTTATTTCTTCATATTCAAAAAAACAAGATTTTTTAGATCCGATGGGCCGAAATCTCATTCACTTTTTTTTTCAAGACTTAGATTTAGATCATAACACGGATATCCATTTAGTATAATATGAAAGGTAAGGTGTGCCTTCCTCCGAAGACTCCTAAAGATTCACATTAAACTAAGGCTAGTTGATGAGAGTTCCTTCGGAAACAAAAAGAGTAAAGTCAAATTTATTTTGTTTATTCTTTCACTTCCAATAAAATACAACTGGATCTAGTATGAGTTGGCGATCAGAACATATATGGATAGAACTTATAACAGGATCTCGAAAAATAAGTAATTTCGGTTGGGCCTGTATCCTTTTTTTAGGTTCCGTAGGATTTTTATTAGTTGGAACTTCCAGTTATCTTGGTAGGAATTTGATATCCTTATTTCCATATCAGCAAATCTCTTTTTTTCCACAAGGGATCGTGATGTCTTTCTATGGTATCGCGGGTCTCTTTATTAGTTCCTATTTGTGGTGCACAATTGCATGGAATGTGGGTAGTGGTTATGATCGATTCGATAGAAAAGGGGGAATAGTGTGTATTTTTCGTTGGGGATTTCCTGGAAGGAATCGTCGCATTTTCCTCCGATTCCTTATGAACGATATTCAGTCGATAAGAATAGAAGTTAAAGAGGGTATTTCTGCCCGGCGTGTTCTTTATATGGAAATACGTGGCCAGGGGGATATTCCCTTGACTCGTACTGATGAGAATTTGACTCCACGCGAAATTGAACAAAAAGCTGCTGAATTGGCCTATTTCTTGCGCGTACCAATTGAAATTTTTTGAAAAAAAAAACTAACTAAACTAAACGTTTTCTCATCAAAAAAAAGTAAAAAGCTTTGGAATCCTCTTTTTTTATAATATAAGCGGACTTATTGTAGCCAAACCGGATCAGACATATATTATACAGAACAGCTATAAAACAAAAAAGTTTTATACGTAGTATGGAAATCCGCATAACTTAATTCAGTACCAAAAAAAGTAAAAAATCGCCGGAATTCTGTCTTGTTTTGCCATTCTTTTTTGATCCTCACACTGTTTGGCATAATTTTTTTTTTCAACTAGTCTTCGGCTCGGGGGGTTTATTTCGTCTTGAAATAGGATTGGCTAATTTGAATTCGCTCGTTCGGGTATCCATCGTAAAGGGGAAACTATTTCAAATTTAACTAATTCAGATATCTTTACTTTACGATATCTGAAAAAAAAAAAGAAAGTATTTCTTTGATTCAAATTCGAAATGGTCTTATTCTATTTCTGTACTCTTTGTAGGGTCAGGGGCTAAACACTGAATCACAAAAAACGGGGGATTCAGATTTTGTAATAGAACTCACGCTTGATTGAAAGAGTAGATCACATAGAATCGATGAATAGGGCGGGTTCATTAATAATTCAAAGATGAAAAAAATGTCAAAAAAGAAAGAATTGACTCCCCTTATATATCTTGCATCTATAGTATTTTTGCCCTGGTTGATCTCTCTTTTATTTCAAAAAGGTATGGAATCTTGGATTACAAATTGGTGGAATACTCGGAAATGTGAAATTTTTTTGAATCATATTCAAGAAAAGAGTATTCTAGAAAAATTCATAGAATTAAAGGAACTTTTCTTGTTGGAAGAAATGATAAAGGACTTTTCGGAGACACATCCTCAAAAATGGAGTATAGGGATACAAAAAGAAACAATCCAATTGATCAAGATGCATAATGAGAATCGTATTCATACAATTTTACACTTCTCGACAAATCTAACCTATTTTATTATTCTAAGTGGTTATTCTCTTCTGGGTAATAAAGAACTTATTCTTTTTAACTCTTGGGTTCAGGAATTCTTATATAATTTAAGTGATACAATCAAGGCTTTTTCTATTCTTTTATTAACCGATTTATGTATTGGATTCCATTCACCCCACGGTTGGGAACTTCTGCTTAGCTTTGTGTACAAAGATTTTGGGTTTGCTTATAATGATCAAATTATATCTGGTCTTGTTTCCACTTTCCCAGTCATTATAGATACAATTTTCAAATATTGGATTTTCCGGTATTTAAATCGTATATCTCCTTCACTTGTAGTGATTTATCATTCAATGAATGACTGAAAAACGGTCCATTGTAATCGTAATCCAATTCTAATGTTTGGTACTGTCTAACATAGGAAAAGCACATTCAAAATAAAAAAAAAAATACTTACTAGGTCTAGCAATCTAGGGGTATGGAGATTTTCCTATA